TAGATAAACAGAAATAGATAAACAGATAAGAACTAGGCGCGCATAATTCAGTAATTTCTGTTTGTTCTCCTAATTGATTGATTGCAATTAAACTCGGCCCAATCCTTTTTTTTAGGAAAAGGATTGGGCCGAATAAAGAATGACCATCCTATACATTGTTGGATCCATAGGATTAATTATAGATCCTTGGGATTGGTGGATCATTTTCTATCCCGCAGTTTCAGGCTATAGATCAAGCCAAGGGGGGCTCCTCTCTACCCACCCTGTATATTGTCTTTTTCATTTCATGTTGCAATAGAAACTTATTATTTGATTATATGATACGAGATTATACGAGAATGAATTCTTCATTTCATTTATAGGTTATATTCTAGTATAGGAAGAAACAACTATTTATCTTTTTATCTTTTCGATGAGCATTTTTTTGTACATGACATGAGAGAAACCTCTTTTTATATTTCTAATTGAGGATTCTAGATCCTATCATAATATATATATCAATATATATATTGATAGTGATACCCTGAATTACCCCAAAAAAGAATCATTTCTTTCAATACTCACCTGTTGTTAGTTAACAATTCCAATGATTGGATCGTATGCTTAATTCTGATAGGAAATAAAATAGTAAAATGATTATTCATCGAATGACTATTCATCTATTATATTTTCATCAAATAGGGAGCAAGAAGACTCTATGAAAAAGTGGTGGTTCAATTCGATGTTGTCTAAGGAGAAGTTAGAACATAAGTGTGGTCTAAGTAAATCAATGGATAGTCTTAATGCTGTTGGACATACCGGTGGAAGCGAAGAGCCCATTCTAAATGATACGGAGAATAACATTCCTAGTTGGAGTGATAGTGGTAGTTATAGTTTCAGAAATGTTGATTATTTATTTGATATCAGGGATATTTGGAGTTTTATCTCTGATAACACTTTTTTAGTTAGGGATGGTAATGGTGACAGTTATTCTGTATATTTTGATATTGAAAATAAGATTTTTGAGATTGACAATAATAGTTTTTTTCTGAGTGAACTAGAAAATTTTTTTTCCAATTATTTGAATAGTAGGTCTAAGAGTAACAATCACTACTATTATCATTACATGTATGATACTCAATCTAGTTGGAATAATCACATTAATAGTTGCATTGATAGTTATCTTCGTTTTGAAGTCAGTATTCATAGTGACACTTTCCGCGGTACCGACAATTACAGTGACAGTTACATTTCTAGTTTCATTTGTACTGAAGGTAGTCAAAGCAGGAATTCTAGTATAAGAACTGGTGGTAACAACCGTGATTTCAATATAAGAGGAAGATCTAATGATTTGGATATAAATAAAAAATACAGAAATTTATGGGTTCAATGCGAAAATTGTTATGGATTAAATTATAAAAAATTTTTTAGGTCAAAAATGCATATTTGTGAACAGTGTGGATATCATTTGAAAATGAGTAGTTCAGATAGAATCGAACTTTTGATTGATCCGGGCACTTGGGATCCCATGGATGAAGATATGGTCTCTATGGACCCCATTGAATTTCATTCAGAGGAGGAACCTTATAGAGATCGTATCGATTCTTATCAAAGAAGGACAGGTTTAACTGAAGCTGTTCAAACAGGCATAGGTCAACTAAATGGTATTCCCATAGCAGTTGGGGTTATGGATTTTCAGTTCATGGGGGGTAGTATGGGATCCGTAGTAGGCGAGAAAATCACTCGTTTGATCGAGTATGCTACTAATCGATCTCTACCTGTCATTATTGTGTGTGCCTCTGGGGGAGCACGTATGCAAGAAGGAAGTTTGAGCTTGATGCAAATGGCTAAAATATCTTCTGCTTCATATAATTATCAATCAAATAAAAAGTTATTCTATGTATCAATCCTTACATCTCCTACAACTGGTGGAGTAACTGCCAGTTTTGGTATGTTAGGAGATGTTATTATTGCTGAACCCAACGCCTATATTGCTTTTGCGGGTAAAAGAGTAATTGAACAAACATTGAATAAAACAGTACCCGACGGTTCACAAGCGGCTGAGTATTCATTCCATAAGGGCTTATTTGACCCAATCGTACCGCGTAATCTTTTAAAAGGTGTTCTGAGTGAGTTATTTCAGCTGCACGGTTTCTTTCCTTTGAATAAAAACGCAAAAAAAAAAAATATCGAAATAAAATGAAAATATAGAATAGAAGTGATTTCCATGTCTACAAGGATGGGGGAATAATCAAATTTCTTAAACTTAAAGCGGATTATCATATATATTCGTCTAAAAAGATGAATAGGTACACTTCATTTAGTTCTCATTCCTTGCACTTATTAACTACTTAAATATTAATATTATTTAGAATAGTTTCTATATAATAGAGATACTTATCATAAGATATCTTTATAATAGGTACAAATATTAAATCGAGGTACCCATTCTATGACAGATCTTAACTTACCCTCCATTTTTGTCCCTTTAGTGGGCCTAGTATTTCCTGCGATTGCAATGGCTTCTTTATTTCTTCATGTCCAAAAAAATAAGATTGTCTAGATCCGATGGGACCAAATTTCATCAATTTATTTCAACACTGAATCATAATACAGATATTTGTTTAGTGTAATATGGGACAATATGTGGCTTTTTCCGAACACAAACGAAAGAACTGTTATGCATGCGGATACATGATATCCGCATAAATGTATGTATATGATATGCGGGTATATCTGGTTAAAAACGATCGGCGAATATTTTTATAATAGAAAGTATATGTATCTAACCAATTATTCCTAATGGTTCATATCAGACTAGTGCTAGTTGATGAAAGTTACTTCGGCATCATGAAAAGTAAAGTCAAATTTTTTCTCAATTCCAATCGAATGCAACTGGGTCTAGTATAGTATGAACTGGCGATCAGAACATATATGGATAGAACTTATAACAGGGTCTCGAAAAGCAAGTAATTTTTGCTGGGCCTGTATCCTTTTTTTAGGTTCACTAGGATTCTTAGTGGTTGGAACTTCTAGTTATCTTGGTAGGAATCTTATACCTGGATTTCCATCTCAGCAAATCATTTTTTTTCCACAAGGAATCGTGATGTCTTTCTATGGGATCGCGGGTCTATTCATTAGTTCATATTTGTGGTGCACAATTTCATGGAATGTAGGTAGTGGTTATGACCGATTCGATAGAAAAGAAGGAATAATGTGTATTTTTCGTTGGGGATTCCCTGGAATAAATCGTCGCATCTTCCTTCGCTTCTTTATGAAAGATATCCAATCAATCAGAATGGAGGTTCAAGAGGGTCTTTTTCCTCGTCGTATTCTTTATATGGAAATCAGAGGCCAAGGAAACATTCCCTTGACTCGTACTGATGAGAATTTGACTCCGCGAGAAATTGAGCAAAAAGCTGCTGAATTGGCCTATTTCTTGCGCGTACCAATTGAAGTATTTTGAAATGAACCGAACGAAGAATGAATGTTTTCTCCACATAATAAAAGGAGCTTGCTAATTTCCTTTTTTTTTTAATACAATTGAAGTTTCCTCAGACTGTTCATTCGAGAAAAACATGTTAGATTCCATTTCCTCGTTCCGTTGACGCAACAACCTGCTAGAATAAAACAAAAGTTGGGGAACGTATATGGAACAACTACAACTATTCCAACTATAATAAATATAATAAACTATAATAAGAATACATTTTTTCTATACCAAAACCCTTTTGTATCCGTATTTGTATGCGTATAGGGCCCAACTCAATTCTTTTATACTAGTAAAAAGTCTAATAAGTCTAATTAAGTATGAATTCATCAAATATCCGAATATGTATTTCGTAATACAGAATTCATACTTTTAGGTTAAGCCTCAGATTTTGAACTGACACCGTATTCCTGTGCTGTGGTTAGACGGTGCAACATTTCGAAATAATTAATTGAGATACCCGGAAATCCTATTTACTTAATTTATTTACTTTTTATATATTCTCTATCTATTTATTTCTAATTTTTTTTCATCCGAAAAAGGACCCTTATTTTATTTCTATATTCCTTAATTCCTTCTGGATCTAAGGAGTCAATTATTATACAAAAATGGGAATAGATCCATAGGTTCCATACCTTGTTATAGAACTTGTGCTTTAGAGAAACATCAGATCAGATAGAGTTGACAAATGAAGCAGTTCATTAACAATTCACAGAGAAAAAAAAATGAAAAAAAAGAAAGCATTGATTTCCCTCCCATATCTTGCATCTATAGTATTTTTGCCCTGGTGGGTCTCTCTCTCATTTCAAAAAAGTCTCGAACCTTGGATTATTAATTGGTGGAATACTAGGCAATCCGAAACTTTTTTGAATGATATTCAAGAGAAAAATGTTATAGAAAAATTCCTAGAATTAGAAGAACTATTCTTGTTGGATGAAATGATAAAAGAATACCCAGAGACACATATACAAAATATACAAAAGCTTCGTATAGGAATACACAAGGAAACGATACAATTGGTCAAAACACACAATGAATATCATCTCCATATCATTTTGCATTTTTCGACAAATATAATATGTTTCGCTATTTTAAGCGGTTATTTTATTCTGGGTAATGAAGAACTTGTCATTCTTAATTCTTGGGTTCAGGAATTCTTCTATAACTTAAATGACACAATAAAAGCTTTTTCTATTCTTTTAGTTACTGATTTATGGATTGGATTTCACTCGACCCATGGTTGGGAACTAATGATTGGTTCGATCTACAATGATTTTGGATTGGCTCATAACGACCAAATTATATCTGGTCTTGTTTCCACTTTTCCAGTTATTCTAGATACAATTGTGAAATATTGGATCTTCCGTTTTTTAAATCGCGTATCTCCTTCGCTTGTAGTCATTTATCATTCAATGAATGAATGAAGAACTTATTTGATCTCCTGATATCAATCAAAATTTTTCTTCGCGCATAAAGAAAGCATTTTCCATTTGACTTATTCTTTCTTTATACTTCTACCTCTTCAAGGTAT